TTTCTTACAGTCGTGACATCGCTCCGCCAGACCCAGTGTGGACCAGGAGGGTAGTGACACTTGTCGTTCAAGATAAAGGGGAACGATCCGCTTTGCGAACCACCACCACCACCGTTGATAAGTCTCCTTAACGAAAGAGAAAAGGTCCCCTTACTATACAAGGGGGGCCGAGCGCGAGCTTCGTCCAGAGCTTGACCAGGGGATGGTTGAGTGCGCAAGAAAGAAACTAAAGCAAGAACCAGACCGATCTACCAATCAAATCAGTGAAAAACGCTCTCCATTTTCACTTGGCTTGAAGGCTTACACAAACCAAATCAGTGGAAAAAAAGAATTTCGACAGGACTGAAAGCACCAAGTCGGAAAGAAAGAAGCAAGTGTCGTGTGCGAGTGTGGCTTTCAAGCTTGTCTCCCCGTTGCCTTAAGCCTGGAGACCGGGGGTGCTTAGGACCAGAGGTGCTTGCAGACCGGAGGTCGCGGCAGCTTGCTTGCTAAGGTACGAACTAGTGCTGGTAAATAAACGAACCTGTGAATTCTCGCGGCAGGCGTTTTCGAGGTCTTTGGTCTAGTGAAAGCCTTCCTTCGAAACCAAGTCGTAGTGACGAAAGGAAGGCAGACGCGCAGGTCAGATCAGCCCGCCGCTTCTTTATCTCGTAGTTCCACTTTCAGATCGTGGAGCAACACCAAAAGGAGTGAGCTTTTAGGGTTAGGAAGCGAGAAGAAGAGTGAAGGTCGCCCCTATTAAGTAAGTTCAAAGAATGGCTTGAGTGAAAGCTGGAGTGGCACAAGACAGATTGAAAGCAAAGGGAAGGGAGGCGCTACTTAGCCCTGTCCTTCCTAACCTTCCGAGAGCCTTCCTGACTGGCATTTCAACTGGGCTTGACTAAAGGGGGTTGCCCGGTTCTGATCCTCATTGTACTCGTCTCAAGCTATTAAACAGGCAAAAAGGGGAACAGAGGTCTCCTGAATTATTTTGAGCGAAGAACGGCGATTCCTCAAAGAGAAACCTCCTGACGAAGGTTTCCTCAACACCCTTTCTGCCCATTCATGGAGTTTCACTCGCTACTGGAAAGGCGGAATCACAACATCCAAGCTTTTGTCTGTCAACTCGCCTCTGACTCTGAGCTTGGTCCCTTCCCTTTCCACCCGGTTTTGACGAACCCATTCTTCCCACGCAAATCATGAGGATTGCTTTTTTTTTTCTACGATGATTCAGCTCCCGAACCTGCAAGTTTCTACGCTGAAAAGACAGGTCAACGCTAATTCATGGAGTAAATAGGGAAGGTAGAAAGGCAAAGATTTGTGAAAGGCCAGACAGGTTGTATTGGGGTGGATTAGCTTCCGGAGAAAGAGCAAGGAGCTTACTTACCTAAGAGCTAAAAGGGCAGGGTTGGGAAGGAAGGAGATACAGCTTGAGCTTGAGCGTGGAGCTTGTCTTCTTGACAGGCCTACTTTTCTTTGTTCAACTGGGCTTGTTCGCTTGACGGGTCCTGGTCACTGCTAGTTAGCCCCACGAGACTTGGATAAGATTTTTCTGTCTTTCTCCGATTTCTTCTTCCTCCTCCTTGGTGCTCTTTCCAAACGCTCCTTTAACGGCTTCGTTCGACTTACTTAGACAGATAGAAAGCGGCAGGCGAACTCCGACTTGTTAACAAAAAGCTTTCTCCGACTTCAAAGTTGGATCGACTGGAATTATAAGCTATATGGGGGGCTTGGCTGGTGGACTAGATAGGGACAGGAAAGTGAAAGGACATTAAAAAGAGCCTGAATCCGGTGTGAGGCCTGTGCTTCTTTCTATGTCTATGGAGAGCATGAAAGGCCCTAACAGGGAGCTCCTATGCAAGTTTCGCAGGAAATTGTAGCGAAGGCAAAGCTACTTCAGTAGCTTTGTGCAAGTTGAGTAAGCGATAGCTCACGCAAACGCTATTGAAAGTGAAGTTCAGTAGCCTTTTGATTTGAATGGTGTCTTAGAATCTTTTTTAGCCGAGAGCTTGACCGGGTGAGCCAGCATATAGTGCAAAGCACCTTTTCGGAAAAGTCCAGTTCAAGCAAAGGGAGGACAGAGAGAACTCCATGGATCCTTCCTAGGTCAACGGGCTTTGACTTCGTTGAGCTTCAAAGCATTCCCGCTCCCTTTGCAATCCAATCCCGGAACTACGGCTCCAAAGGATCGTGCAGTGGATGTGTCGGGTTCGAAAGTCTCTCCTCCTGCTGCCGTTGGAATTGTGTGTTCGTCTCTGCCTGTTCAAAGAGCGACAATCAATGGTCTTAAAGGAGCACCTATCTGCCTGACTTGAAAACAATCCACGCTCCCTCCGATGAATGCTTTTTTGTTCTTGCTTGATTACCGTAGGACTACCGCTGGAAGGCGTTGTCACTGCGACTTGGTGCCTAGTGTGCTCTTCACGGAAAGGAGTGAAACGAGCAAGAAGAGAGAGTCAACCTTAATGTCAGTGATAATAGGGGCGAAGCGAAGAGACAGAATCACATCTGCTTGGCTGGTCGACACAAGCAGGGTCGCTGGGAAGGATACAGATGGGGTCCATTGAAAGCAAAGTCAGGACGAGAAGGGTTGAACGGGAAGAACGGGTTGTGGAGCTTTAGTTCGGCTTGGCTGGTCTTCATGGCATGAAGAACTCGGATTCGACAAAAGAATAAAAAGCATAGCTGTGAGGCTTAACAGATATAGAAAATGGGATCCCACTGATCGCCCTCCAAACAAAACAACCTGATCTGTGTAGGCCAGAAGCCAGAAAAAGCATGATAGCTCGCTTGATCACACTGATCGCTCCGCTTGTCTTCTTGGTGGAAGGGTTCAGGTTCAGTGAAATGAATGAGCGAGAGCTGTTTAAGAAAGAGGCGGAACATCGCTCCCAATCTCAAGGGAAGGGGCAGCAAAGGGAAAACGAGATATTGATTCAGTCGGAGGTAGACTTTTCGATGAGCGGAAGTAGATGCACAATGAGATTCACCCTGGATTGCCCTAATACTTAAGTCAGGCTTAGTGCTCTATATCTGATCTGTCTGTCTCCTATTGTTAGGAGAAATCCCTTCCTTCCTGATCAAATCAACCCGAAGAAAAATAGAAGAAAGCCGAGCTCCTAACTTCTATCGCAGCTTGATTTTTGCTCTTAAGTACTCCTAAGCCCAGCCTCTTCTTTCCCGTTTATATGAAAAAGACCTGCTATGCTAATCTCGTTAGGCCACCCGAACCCATCGCACCTTTGGCAGGAGGAGTTAGAAAGGTGAAAAGAGAACAAGACAAGACCTGCGTATATCGCTCCTGTCTAAGCGAGCGAGACTTTCTCCATTGGACTTTCCATTTGAAGCTCGACTTGTAGCGAGACTCCACTTTAGATCCTGCGAGCTTAGTTTATGAAGAAAATCCTGCCCTTTTTTCTTAGGTAAGTAAGCTGCGGGTCGACAGTACCGGTGGGCTTTGAGCTACCAGAGCAAGGAGATACAGCTTGAGCTTTTCCTTCATGGACCAAGGCGACTCTCGTTAGCTCTACTTGGGCTTAGTGCGATTCGAAACTGGGATTTTCTCTAGCCCCAACGGCGAACGAACAAAGACAACAAGGAGCTCCTTTCTGTCCATTCAAACTGCCCAGGTAACGACAGCTTCCGCCTTCCTTTTCTCTCACTCCTTCGAGAAAAGTAGTAGTACTAGGTGAGCTATCTTCTCTGTCGTCTTATCGACCCACCCTTCTAGTCGATTAACCTTTGTCACCTTTTGAGCTAGAGTGCAGGGTGCTCTTCAGGAATCAAAACCAAACCCATTATAATAGGGCTTTGGAGTCAACAGCTTTTGGTTCATTTCAGTAGCCCGAACGAGAGTCGACTTATTTCATACTAAACCTGACTTCTCACCCGGTAAGGTGGTCCACCCACACTTGAGTGAGCTATCAGGCTCCACACATTTGCCATTGTCACTACTGGCAACCACTTCGTTCGGAAACTCAATCAAAAGGCGAACATTCTCTGGCTTCATTGAATGTCACACTTTTGAAAGCGAGTCAAGCTTGGAGAGGACAGCAAGTGAGGAAAGATTAAGGAAGTCGAGCTAGTCAATCCACACTTGCCTTTCTTTTCTCCGGAAGCTCCATTAGTGACGATTTTGTGCTTTCTAGATGTGGCCCTATGCCTATCAAAGTTGGCTTTGTATTCTCTCTTTCGTTTTTCACCCGAACTCTTGCAAAATCAGGCCTGGACCAAACACCTCAAAGGTGTTGAAGGCGAACCCACCCACCTTTAGTCGATGTTCCACGTTCTCCTTCCCTTTTCCGTGCTTCTGCTCTTTACGGAAGGCAGAGTGGAGTGGTGCGTCCTTTTCTTCATTCAAAGCGCGGGTCAAAACAAGCTACGATAGGCTCTAATCCAACCTAAAAAAAAAGTGAGAGTACAGCGGAAATGCCATAGATTCGCAAAGAGCCATGCTGAGTAGAAATGTGCCTACCAACCCTATTGGTACTGATTTGCTGCTCGAATGTTGAATGAAATCAAATATCGAATGGGCGAAGGACACGAGACTTTTTCCCGAGACAAAAGACTACTAGATTTTGGTACTGACGAAAAGTCTGTAGGATTCATTGAGCATACTGCATCTAGCAGAAGAACAAACGGGTCGCTCCTCCAAACACGAAGCACCCAAAAAAGATGAGAAGGCTTTCTGTCTGATAGAATCAACTATCGCTACGAATGAATAGGTAATAGCGTGCTGGAGGTCGAATGGCTTTATGCTTTTCGAGGGTTGTCGCAGAATTTTTTCCCTTACTTCGATCCGGAGATCTGAGAAAAATCACTTGGCAGATTGATGTCAGCGACAAACTTTTCCACGCGGGAAAAGACCCCTATTGTATTGGAATAAGGGTCGCCAACTCTTTTGACAGATGAACTCAAAGATCCACTCTCCCCTCACCGAATCTTTCTGTGTGCTTTATGTCGAGCACGATCCAGTTGCTCTTTCCAAGACACTCGAAATACTGGTTTGTTGACGGAAAGCCGGTTAATAAAATAAAAGCATGAATGATTACTTGCGCCTACGCGAAGTGATGAAAGATTTCTAATTCTTTTCTTTTTTTGTGAAAATATCCCTACTAAGAAAACGTGTAAAGTTCACAATTTATTTACTTACACGTTTTTTTTCTTAACAAAACAAGTTGGACTTTGTTCAACTCAAAAAAGAAGTCTTTAGACAAAACAACTGTGAATGTTCTGCTCAGCTTTACCGAACAAAGGCTTGGGATGGGAAGCTTGTCTTGTGTTAGATTTGTTTCATCGATGGGTTGCCCGTGGGCCCTTTCTCAAGAAAGATCAACCTAACAACAACTTCCTTCTTTTTCTACGGATAAACGGCACCATTCGAGTTCGGTATCTCGATCGAGAGGACAAAAAGTGCGATTGATAGAATAAGGGGATCGAACAAGTTGATCGAGTTAGGGTACAAGCAAGTAGGATTTTCAAGTTGGATTTCTTGAACAAGGATGGGACAAGTTGGCTAGACTTGGTTGACAATCCCGGATCTGAGACCTGGAGTAGAGGGGGTTTAAGTTGATAGCGAGGGTAGAGGAATTTCTTGATTTCCAATGCAAACAGTCATAGCCCCACAACTTGACTGAATCTAAAGCAGTGGAATTCAGTCACGAGCAGAACTCGAACCTGCATTATCGGATCAATTACATCCAGCTTTCCCATTATTCAGATCGTGACGCTTACCCTGTTCCCCTTTCGGGTACGTCAGGGGCGGATCTTGGCGACCGGCAGACTGCGGGCAGCGGGTCTACAAAGGTGAAGAGAATTCCTCAAATTCTCGGAGGAAATTTTTTTCGGTTTTAGAATTGGGATTCTGTAGGGTCTTGGCGGCCCGTTGGAGCTGTAAGGAGTTCATACCTGTGGTATAAATATCTGAAACTTTTTTTTTTCTTCTGGGCCTTAACTTAAAATCAAGCGTAACTACAACTTGAATTCCGTTCCTTTGAAGGAATTGGTCGGCTTCCTCGCGAAAGCGAGTGTGTAGCTGTTCTAACTTGGTGACCTCTCTCTCGAGGCTCCGCTGCTCCCGGGCCGCCTCCCTCCTTCCTCGATCTTCATTTTCGGGAAGGTTTGGCTCGCCCTCTATCCTCCCTAAAGGAACTTCTTGACCGGGTTGGCCCAAACGCAACTCCAGATCAACACCCGGTTCCATCATATAATTGATGGCTTCGGCGATGCCCTCCAAAAAGGAGAGGCGGAGGCTTACTTGCCAACAATTCCACCAAAAATCCCCACCCCCCGAAAATGGATGGAACATAATTCGAAGGAGGGCCCGCCCACCGAAGAACCCTATCCTACAAAGGATAGGGTTCCTTTTTCAAAAATCCAGCCTTTTTCAAAATATAGCATAAAGGAGGGCCGCACCTCCTTGATCCATAGACGAAGTGCCAGCACCTCATCCCTGTATTCCCAAACTCTTTCTATATGGGATAATCCCAGAGCCGAACAACCGCTTTCTTATCCGCGCTCTTCCCCTTCCTTCCTGAGCCAAATACCTAAGCTAAGTATTGGTCGACTCCTTCATAGCATCCAAGTCCTACCCATACCTATTCCAGACCATATCTCCCTTTTAGCCTGACTTAAGTATTAGGGCAATCCCTCCATCCACTTCTGTATCCTCGTCCTGGCCCGAATTGGGATAGGAGATCTCCCCTACCTAGCCGATCAAGATCCTCAAGAGTAAAGAGAAAGAAGTCGATCGAAACAGGACTAACTATAGGTTCGATCGATCCGCTTCCTTCAGTAGTTAGTTACAAATGTTTGATAGGAAAGGCTTAGCCCTAGATAAGATAAGAAATGTCCTCTTTCCCGCACGAAGAGGGTTGGTCTTCCTGAGACTAAGGTGTCAAGGCGGTCGATCCTGACTTATCTACAAATAAAGAAAGCCCTAGCTACAAGAAAATCTCCCGAAACCTCTTTAGTTGGATTCTCTTTAAGGCCTTTAAGGCCTTTAAGGATGAGGGGTTGAGGAGGGATTTGAATCAAAACTAGATTTTGGGGTCAAGGGAATGACTCCACTCCTCTGCCGGGTCTCGTTCCGAACCGGGCTTCATTCAACTCAATCACTTGGCAGGGGGGTTATAGGGGGATTTGGCCTACCAACTGCAGGCTCGGGTGGGGGAAAGGAGATGGAATCAACTCGACCAACTCATCTTTCTTTCGATGAGCACTCGACTGCTCTCGCTTCGCCCCTCTTTCTTTTCCTTAGAGAGTTTCTCGCTTTCGTAGTCTAGCATAACATACGATTATACTATAGCATAGTATACTTGCGCTTTAGCATAGCAGTATACCTTATCTTATCTTATATAGTTTTGATGCTTGATGCGTAATATTACAATTCTTCTTTCCTTTTATCCACTATAGCAATAGATATACCAAAAAAGCAAAAAGTGACTATAGATAGGGCGTATGAATGTTGGCCATTTTTCAGGCATAACGCACAAAGCACTCGACTCCCATGGTTTAGAGTGCAACAATCAACAGGCATCGACTAGACTACTACTATACTAAAGGGGGCAAGCAAAGCCCTTCTTAGAAAGCCATTTACTATTCACCATCACCCCTAGTCAATGATGTAGCGAGTGCAGAATCAACTAGTTCCAAACCTTACCCTTGATAAAAAGAGATTGTTGCTGCTTAGCCCAAACACTTGTATTAGACTGTAAAAGTATAAAAATGAAGTCCCAGTAATGAATCGGGAGAGTTCTAGCTCCAACAAAGAAACATCCCAATGGATGAAAGACGATATGGGAAAGGAAGTCTCCACTCCATTTTTCCCTTGGAGCGAACTATATTGCTCTAAGCTCCGCCTAGAAATATCCATCAACGTTTTAGGTTAGAAAAGACTAACTAGGTTCGACTTTACAGGAGAAAGAAGCCCATCGAAACTCAAAAAAAAACTCGATCATCTCCTTCATTCTAACCCTGTTCAGAAAGAGCTCTTTCATTTCAAAAAGGCAATATGGATGAACTAAACTCAATATCTACGCGGGTCAAGGTACAAGATTCCTTAAGAAAAGGCTTCATCCAAAACTCTCAATGCGCGAGCGAAATCAATCCCTTCACTCTCAATACATACCCATTTCCGGTAAGGACACTGTCGGCAAATACTCGAATCCATTGACGGGCGTACAGGAGGAACCTTATGACAAACTAAAGCCTTGCAGAGGAATTCCTTTGCCTTATATATTAGTAAGCTCCTCTAAAAATCCTTTAAATAGGGGAAGATTAGCAAATGCGATATCAAGCTCACTATATCGAGTTGGGTCCCCCGTTTAGTCTATGGGCATTCGCTGTGCCAACTCTGATGCGGAAGCTAGGATATTTCATCATAGCTTCGGATTCTACGACCAGCACAGAACTTACCGAAGATGTTGCAAAAACACAAGTGACGTCAGGTTTTTTCGGGTTGAAAACAAACTATCCGAAGCGGTCTAACAACTTCGTCTGATAAGGTGCCCAAATCTCATTTACGAGCCTTACTAGTAACTAGTAAAAGGGCTCTACCATCACCAAAAATGCATCAACATCTTTCAAACAAAGGCTTACTAATAATGGAAATGCCAGATATCCAATCTTTCAGGTTCAAAGAAGAGGCTCCTAGTGGTTTTCTTTTTCATATAAGAAATGCAAAGGGGAAGATTCCTGATTCCTAGCCTCTCTCTTCTTTGACCTAAACAAGTTCGCTGTATAAGAGAATCTCAACAAAAAGAGGTGATAGTCTGATCTATCAATGGCCAATCAGGAAGAAATATAGGTCCTCTAATGAATCCCCTAGAGAAGGATAGGGGAATACCTTGACTCTCTTCGCACTAACGTTAAGAGCAAATTCAAGCTTCTTCAGTACTCCTTCGGTCAAGGAGATGCCCGAACGATATAGATAGAGTGGAAGCCTTCAGCACTAGGAGTTCTATTCCTTTATCTCTAGTGATTCTCCGGGATTTCTGCTCTATCTCTCGGCTCTCTCTTACGGAAGAGCCTTCCAACTCATGTTATGATATAGATCCCCAAATATGACTCGACCATTCATTATCGCCTCTCCGGTTTTTTTAGGAAGATATATGCCCTCTATAGAGTTTCACATAGCCTTTGGGAAGGCTCGGGGGTCAAGGCCTTCTCCGATAATCGATAGGCGAGGCGGATTGATTATTCTCGTCCCGGCCCTAATAGCTGTTATAGTATCCGATGAGTTGGGTGAGGGAGAGGACGACTATTGATGCCTTGAACTCGACTCCTCTAGAGAGTCCTCCTTCCAAGGGGCTATGCTCTGTCCTAACCATTCTTTGCAAAAAGCCCTAAAAAGCAGTAAGTAATAGCGGATTTATTCAAATGCCGGAATAAGAGTCAAATACCTTTGACTCCAACTATGCCCCTATTAGTAAAGCTTGAAAGCAATCATTTTTTTTTGACTATAAAAGTATATCGTATTTACTCCTCCTCCCTAGAGAGGATAGAAGACTGGACTAGAGACTGCCTCGGATTATTAGTGGAAGGAGGTAGGTTCAGTATTCTCTCTCTACCGCCTCCATCCCACGTTCCTACCTCGAGGTATAGAATCTCTTCTGACTCAACGCCTTTCTAATAATTAGTAGAGATTGGAGAGGAGATAGATGCCCGAAAAATCATCTGTATCAGTAAAGATAAAGAAAAAATGCCTTTCTTAATTCCCTTTTACAACATAGGAGGGAGGGGGGTTGAAAACGTTCTGAAAAATCTGGCTGGATCGAATAGAACTTCTGTCTTTAGACACTCCTTATGCGACGGGGGAGGGACAGGAGGCCCCATCCGAGAAAAGAGAGGGGAGGTCTGGGTCTCCGGCCTGTAAAGCTCATAAATCAAGCACTTTTAGGTCATAAAAGGCAGTGTAATAAAGCATCAATACTGATTCGTCCATAATTAGATGAATCTGTTCATAGAACAAAAAAAGAAAGAGCCTCGAACCAATAAAGACTGAGGAGATTGACTCAAGAAC